ACTAAAGTGCGTATCCATGTGGATATCAATAGATCACTTGCATCTATGTTACAACACGGCGATTCTAAATAGAAATGGTTTGAATGAGATCATAAGAATATGTATGCTATACACCTAATTTCCCTGGGATTGTAGTTCAATTGGTCAGAGCACCGCCCTGTCAAGGCGGAAGCTGCGGGTTCGAGCCCCGTCAGTCCCGACGGATCCAATAAATACTCAATTCATCTCTACATTTTCTGTGAAAAGGGGGATAAGGAGCAGAATTTCGTTCCCAACGGAGATTCTTATTTCTTTTTTTTTGCTTTTTCGTTTCGCATTTCTCATCAAACAAATCCGGGAATTTCTATTACTTCAACTAGTACCGATTGATGGGAGAGAGAAATATGTGGATTAGTACAATTATTGGGAGCATCGTATTCAGAATTCCAATAGATACCGTACTGGGTCGGACTTTTTCGACCCGATCCGTGTAATGGAATAGAATACCCTATGTTTCCTGGGAGCACATACACAAATGGAATTCCTTTATTGTACGCTACAAAATGAATTTACCCTGATATATTTCAGATTAAACCTATCTCTTTTTCTGGTTCCGATTGTGTGTAACCTCAATTACTAATTTGAATTTGAATTAGATAAATTGTTTCAAATTCAAATTGCACACTTAACTTTTGATATATGCGTCCCAGTCCTAATCCAAGGAAAAGTATATTAATAAAAGAAAGATCAAACAAGGATCCCGCCCCTATTAGCAAGGGAATGAATCATTTTTTTCCTTCCTAAGGTAAAGGTCCCATCGAAGAAATAACAAATAGTGAATTTGATGGAATATTAGATCTTTTATACCCGGACTCATCTTTATCACACTTCTTTGTCGTACAAGAAAATTAGATCATTAAAAAAAAAAGGAGTTTAGAACTTAACTCGGTCCTTACTTCTATTGTTTGTTTGGGTTTGTAACCAATGGAAGTGGAAAAGCGGTCAAATGATACTTGTACAAGGAAAGCGGTAGGTTATAGAAAAGAAAGAAAGAGTGGAAAAGAATGATAAATAAAGGAATTCTTGATTGGATCAGGAATCCAATTTTGGATTCGGTATGGATAAATGATCTTCCTATGTTATACTATTCAATTCTCGACGATGAATCGATTTGATAGCTCAGGTATTGTTATTCATGATATTGATACGATTCAATATCATCGAGATGTAATTCATCCCATTGAATTTACAGGCGAAAGATTTATCATCTCTATGGGATTAAATCCCGAGTTATTGCGAAGTAAAAAAAAACGATGAGATTATGGAAGTAAATATTCTCGCATTTATTGCTACTGCACTGTTCATTCTAGTTCCTACTGCCTTTTTACTTATCATATATGTAAAAACAGTCAGTCAAAATGATTAATTTGAATGAAACTTGACTCCTTAGTTCTTATCAATGATTGAAGAAATCAGATTCCAATTTCACGTCTTAAATAAAATGAGCGGACTAGAATCAGCAGTATTCTATGAGATCCGATAGTATGGTAGAAAGAAATATATGAATCTTTCTACCATACTATTTATTAGTGTTATTGTAGTGTATAAAGTTGTACTCTATAAAGATAGAGGCTTGATATAGATCAATCTAAAATATGTATCTTCATATTCATATATGTAGATATCAATTACATATATGTAATGTACATAGTACCCCAATTCTATTTCTTTGCTTCATCTATTTAATTTGTATTGATTCCAATCAATCTGAAAAAATAGAAAGGCAACTCTTACGGTTCTAATTCCTAGATTTATGATTATTTCCAATATGAATCCCGCTATCCATCGAAAGAATCAAATCAATGAAGGAAAATGGTATAGGCATATCTTAATAAAAGAAAACCAAGTAATCTTTTTTTTGGCATTCCGAAGAAGTAATTGATTGAGCCGTTGACAGATGATTCAAGGAATTCTATGGGAACTTCTTCGGATTTCGAAAAGGAGTAGTAAACCCCACCGATTTTTAACGCTTGAACCATGATATGAAACGAGTCGATAAAGCATAAATGGAAATAAAATTTATAAAATAATAAAACAAGGGGTAAGTGCGCAATATGTGACTTGCCTTGGGCAAGTATTATGCGTAGTATCTCGTTGGACAATCACTATGTCTATGTTGTTTCCCATAGAAAGTGCGTATTTACTTAATAACAGAACGACTTTCTCTTTGAACAGTAAAGTAAAAGGAGAAACAAATAAAACAAAAAAAGGGGGAGGTCCGTTGTTCCTCATTGTCCATATATAATTCTGGTAAGAACCGGTTCATCGAAATAGAAAGTTTAGGAAGAATTCTGTATCCCGTTTACTTTTTTCGAAATACGAACATGGGAATCATTGAAATATCTGTTTGATTGAAAGGGTATTATTCATATAATAGATTACTCCACCAGAATCCAATGGAATTTCCAAATAAAGATATTTTTATTTAAATTGAATTAATAATTAATTCAATTGATAAATT